TCTCCCTATATTACATAATATAATAAGTTATTATAGACTATACTATAGAATCAAGTAAATTCATAGCGACTAATGATTTTTTGATCTTTTTAAACTATCACTTCAATGAACCAAGCCGACCCTCGTTTTTCTTTTCTTAAATCGATGATACCTATCAGAATAAAAAGAACTTGATATATATACCTACCGGTTCGACATAGATCCAAGATATTTCATTAACTTATGTGCTGGAGAAGTGCGATTTGTCCCCTTAATTAATAATTAATAAAAAAACAAAATTTCCAAAATTTTATGGATCGCGGATTTTGCTTTTCTGGTTTATTACGAAGGCACCTTTCTTTTCAAAATCAAAACGAATGAATCAATAAAGTTGAAGAAGGGGAGTTGAAAGTTGTATTTTGATTTTGGGGTGTGGTGTATAAACCATTCCACAAACCTTCCCCCCCCTATTTAGTTCTATTAGTTCTAGTTATAAGAAACTAGATATTTAATCAAAACTATTTCTTTTGATTTCATATTGAATTTCGATTTTGTATTCATTTTGACGTTTTGAAATTCGAATATATTCTAATAACTAATCAAAAGAAATATATAATATGTATAATGAGAATGCCTTTCTATGTCGAATCAAATGGAATGTCGGTTAGAATTAAGGATTCATAAATAGGAATGACGAACCAAAAAACTCTACGGAATAGTGCAGGCCAGAAGGATCCCTTGGAGCGAATCATATTCTTACATTCGATTGACTCTATTGACAATTTTGAAAAACTGTTGATACTATGCTTATAGTATGATGGCGGTCTGACACGTATGCCCCCATCGTCTAGCGGTTCAGGACATCTCTCTTTCAAGGAGGCAGCGGGGATTCGACTTCCCCTGGGGGTAGGGTACTATAAAAGGAAGTTGAGCGTGCATCATCAATAAGCCTAACATTGAAAATGGAATTGGTTTTTCCTGGGTCGATGCCCGAGCGGTTAATGGGGACGGACTGTAAATTCGTTGGCAATATGTCTACGCTGGTTCAAATCCAGCTCGGCCCAAGAATTCGCTCAAAGACCGTGAAATGCAAATTTTTGTCTTCCCGAACTATGTGGGAATAAAAGAATTCCATTTTTCTATATATCTACCTGCTGGAATTATTTGGAACAAAAAATTCGGATCTAGATAACTAGATAATATAATGATCGAGATTGATATCATTATCTGTAAATATAAAGAAAGTCTAAGGAAACGAAAAAAGAAATCTTTTTTATCGAAAGATTGATTATCAATCGATTTTCAATTAGGGAAAGGATCACTAGTCATGTAATTTGTGTCGCTATCATTCAAAAGAACGTGCAGAGCCGTGCCGATATCACTATCTAACCCGTGTTTCTGTTACAACACGAAAAAAAAATAGGTTTGAATTCAATCCTAAAAGTATTGATGCGGTATACCTAATTTCCTGGGATTGTAGTTCAATTGGTCAGAGCACCGCCCTGTCAAGGCGGAAGCTGCGGGTTCGAGCCCCGTCAGTCCCGACGGATCAAATAAACACATCAACTCATTTATTCATTTGCATTTTATGGCAAAAGAGGTACAACGAAATGAATAGAATTTCAGTCATTCAACCTTATGGATTTTTTTCTTTTTTCGTTATTTCTCATCAAACCCAAACAAATAGATCAATTTTCGGTACTTCAACTAGTACCGATTGGTGGGAAGAAAGATAGAATTTTCTTAGTCCAATTAAATTAGTGGTAACATCATATTCCGGATTCAAAGGGATAGCGTACTGCGTCTGGTCTTTTCATTTATTGCTTCTATTTAATGGGATAGATAGAGTCTCAGACGTTTTTCGGGAGCACATACACAACTAGAATTCTTGTCTTGTACACTACAAAATGGAACCGGAATTTGGCTTTTTCACATTTTTCTTTTTCTTGTAAGAAAATTATATCATAAAAAAAGGAGTTTCGAGTTTAACCCCCTCCCCCCTTTCATTTGACTTCTATTGTTGTTATTTTTTATGGGGTCAATGCAATGTAAGTGGAAAACGGTCAGATGATATTTCATTCGCTGATTGTCCAAAGAAGACGGCAGGTTGGATAAAGAATGGAATGGAAAAGAATAATAAATAAAAAGATTTCTTGATTCGATTACGTATTCTATTTTTTATTGAGTATGGATAAAGGATCTTCCTATGTTATACTATTCAATTCGCGACGACGAAGTGATTTGATAGCCCAGATATTGTTATTCATAATATTGATGCGATTCAATATCATCAAGATGTAATTCATCCCGTTGAATTTACAGTCTAAATTTTTATTATCTCTATGGGATTAAATCCCGAGTTATTGCGAAGTAAAAACCAATCAGATTATGGAAGTAAATATTCTCGCTTTTATTGCTACTGCACTCTTCATTCTAGTTCCTACAGCTTTTTTACTTATCATATATGTAAAAACGGTCAGCCAAAACAATTAATTTGAATGAAACTTGACTTCTTAGGTCTTTCTCAATGAGAATGATTTAATAAATAAACAAAGGATTCAAATTTTGTTTCTTTAATCTTCAATTAAATATGCAGGCTAGAATCAACAGTCTTATGTGAGATTTTTGATAATATGGTAGAAAGATTGATATATTTCTTTCTACCATACTATCCTATTAGAAAAGAAGTAAAAAGTATCTGGGCAGCGCGGGCGCGACCATTTAAGAAAAAAAAGCCAGTAATCTTGAATCTTTTTTTAGCATTCCAAAGAAGTACTTGATTGAGTCGATAACAGAAGGGATTGTAGGAACTTCTTCAAATTTAGAAAAGGAGCAGTAAACCCTACCAATTTGTAACACTTGAATCACGATATGAAATGAGTCGATGTCGATAAAGTATAAATCCAATTTATACAACAATAAAGCAAGAGGTGAGTACACAATATGTGACTCGCCCGGAACAAGATTTGATTATGCGTAGTATCTTGTTGAACAACCACTGTGTATATGTTCTTTACCCTAGAAAGTATGCATCCGCTTACTAACAGACCACTTTTTCTTTACTTTAAAGAGGCAAACAAATCAAATACAAATAAGAAAAAGTGGTCTGTTGTTACTCATTGTCCCTATATAAGTCTGATAAGAAAGTCTGATAAGAGCCCTGCGGCGAAATAGATCATTTTGGAAAAGAAAAATGTCTTACCACCCCCACCCTTATCCCCTTCCGAAATACTGGGAATCATTGAAATATCTGTTTGATTGACATTATTCTCATTTTAAAAGTTAAAGTTCAAATAAAACGCTTTGTAAAATGATCTATAAAACAATGCATAAAGTTTGATTACTTACCGCAATTACATTAATAGGACTTCTAAAGTCCACTTCTTCCCCATACTACGAGTGAAAGGGAAAAAGTAAAGACTACCATTAAAGCAGCCCAAGCGAGACTTACTATATCCATGTGAATTATGTCCCCTATCTCTATGAATATGAAGGAATTCTTCCATTCTTGTTCACTAATAATAGTGAAATCCGGGGTGTATAGTCAAAAGGGGATTCTTACCCCAAACTCTTTTTTTAATGACCCAATCCAATAAATGCACTTAGACTACATTTTGATACAAATTTTCTTATCATTATGATTTCGAGTAGGATTGGGAAAGGTTAAGCACAAGCAAAATATGCAATGACCCCCGTGGCCGGGGGAGTCTTATTAATATAGCATGTAGGAATAAAAAGACCTATTCTTTGGTTACCCTCCATAATTCATTCATAAAAAAACGGAATGGAATAACAACTAGATTATATAATTATATAACCAAGGTAGATCATTATCTATCACACATATACCTATATTCTTTCTTTTCACATTTGATCTTTTTCTGTAAAAAAATGGAGAGACAGTCGATTAGAATCTTGGCCGGGGGTTACTGAACAGAAGTTTTTTTGCCACTTTTTATTTTTATATTGAATTATACAATCAAATATTGGTCGAATATCTGATCAAAGACAGTCGTGACTTTGTAGACTCAAGTAATTTCTCCACAATGACTAATAGTTAGACTCCCTTTTGGTTATCGAATCGAAGTTCTAATTAAAGGCTCGGTCAGTAACTATTCCATTAGTTGTGTGCGGGTTATCAAGACTTCTCGACTCCTTTGATAATACGAAAATACTTTTTTGAATTCTAGACAAAAAAAGTTACAGATCTTTGGAGAACCTCCATATGCTTTGAATCAAGCGCGTAGCAGCCGCCGCCCCCCTGTTAGGGAATATTTCGGTTAGTTATATCAATAAAAAAAATAAGGGCTTTGTGGTCTTTTGTTAATCAGGCGACACCCGGATTTGAACCGGGGAAAAAAGGATTTGCAGTCCTCCGCCTTACCGCTCGGCCATGTCGCCAAAAAACAAAAAAAAATAGATGACCATATTACCCCCTTTTTGGTTTGGGGTGGATTACTGAACTTCTTTTTTTTTTACTTGCATCTTGAATACCATTTGCCTTAACCAAAAGAAACCATTCCTTTTTTATTAGATCCACCCCTTCGATTGATTGTATAGTATCGCCAAATACGAAATACCTAAAAACTTCCTCTATCCTTTCGATTGAAACGGACATTTTTGGCTTTCCGTCGCAAAATAATTCATTCAAAATTTGAACCATTAACTATTGACTTGTGACTTGACTGCGAATTCATGAATGATTCTTAGATTTAGATCTCAAATTATGTTTCCCTAATGACATAAGAAAGTCAAAATAATAACCAATTTTTCTTGATTCTTTTCAATAATAAAATCTTTCTTAATTTCCACTTTTATCAATTTCGATTATATAATAAAAAGTTTATATATGTAAAGCAAACACCGTAACCAGAACAGAACTTACCCAGATATATAATTGGCTATTAAAAAAATAGAATCTATGATGCACACAGCGAATTATCAGAAAATATCGTCCTTCCATTTTTCATTGAATCGATTAACGAAAAAAAGTCTAAATTTGGATCGAACACCGCCCCCGC